TTGTAGTTTATGTTTTTTCCTAAAATAGAACTGTTGTAACTAAATAGTTGTGACTTCAATCCAGGGATAGAACTCAAAATAAAATGTTCTTTAAAGAATTTATGTAATTTGCATAGCTTTGTATTAATTGTTAGGGGTTTTGCTTGTTAATTTGTGTTAGACTTTATCAAACTAATTAGGTATTTATTGGGTTGGACATATTATATAAACTAAAGTTTTGATTTCTATCGTAATTCATACTTCCAAAAAAAAAAATGTTTTCTAAATCGAAATTCTAATAATATATATAAAGAAAGATATATATCTTGATTGATCTTCCTATACAAACATAGGATTCTTTTGATCACTTAAAAATGATACATTATTCATATATAATATCCACTAAATTGGAAAAGGTGCTTTTCTCAATTAGGTTGCAAGCAAGGGTTATATAATGATTCATAAAAATAATGATTCAGAAAGTTATAAGAGTTACAAGATTTAAACTTAATCAATTAATTTCAACAACCTATTGATTTTGACTAAAGCTCTTCTATTTCTTCTTTTCTATAGTAGAAATATAAAAAACCTTTAGTATTTTTTATTGTAACAAGTGGGCGAAATATTATATTGTAATATTGTCTTTATTTTTTTCTAAAAAAAAAAGGATCCTTTATTTTATAATTTAGTCGACAAAATAGATCGGTTCAAAACATTAGGGAATGGAAATCATTCCTTTTATATTCATTACTTATATATTATAACAGAAATTAGTATATTCTAAAAGAAATTAGCTTTTCGAGTTAGGCTTATTCAGATTATTCTAATGTTTTGTTATTTATTTGTTTTGTTGTACAAAAAAACTTTGTGAATTCCCTGTAGAAAGAGATTTCGATAACGAAAAAGCTTTCAACGCTGCCCAATATCCCTTCTTTTTCCAAATATTTTTACGAATACGCTTTTTTGATATAGAAGTACGTTTTTTTGGAACTGCCATTCAAAAATTAAAAAGGTTATTCAGTGCTTTGGATGTGAAAGACATCTATTGTTCAAAATGAATCGTTCTTTCCTATTCCTTATCTGTCTATTTATTTACTTATCTATTTATATTTATTTTATTCTTTAGATTATATATACTATCTTCAAAACAAAAAAATAAAAATAGATATGTAAAAATAACATAAAATATTACTGGAACAAAAAAAACATAAAAGAAAAGCAATATGATATAGTATAGGATTTTTTTTCTATTCCATTACAATATCCGGAAGAAAGAATAATTTTTATTTATTGGTACTTTTTATATCCCCATTCAAATCTCTAGAAGACACTATGCCATATAATATAAGTCATCCATCCCTATCTATGTTTGTCGTGCTACGTTTCTATTTATACAGGAAAAAGACATCGAAAAGTTTAAGAACCCAACCTTTACCTTTTACTTTACTTACCTAATTAAAAGAAAAACTTTAATTTTTTTCTATTAATAGGTCAAACTCGAAGAGAGAATACACCTAATTAAAATTTTAAAATTAGAATGAGACCAGTAGTTTAGTTATAGTTAATCGATATATTATTTTGTAAAAAAAAATTATGAATTTCTTCATATGTAAAGAAAAATGTCAGATATCATAGTCTTTCTTACAAACATAAGTGCCATTTATGGTAATGGAAGACAATCAATTAGGTCCACAATGAACTAGTTAATGATTTCGAATAAACAAACTAAAATAACTAGTTTTTTTGGGGGGTTTTGGTCCATCCTATGATTCATATCAAGTACTTTTTTGTAGTGTAAATCTCTATTTTATTTTTGATGTATGTATAGAAATTTTTGTAATACGTAATAATAATTTAATTTTTATGTATCTTCATAAGAATCTTGTTTAATAAATAAAAAATTACTTTGATTTTTCACTAGTAACTTAGTCATATCATTTAACCACTTCTAATTTCTGGATTTTAATATTTTTTTTGAAGTATTTGGGAAAGATTCACACTAATTCCGAATAAAAAAAAATTCCATTTAAGTTTTAAATCTCTTGATTTTTTTATTGCCCCCTTTGAAAAGAAATAAGAACCGGTGAATCAGAAATAATTAATTAAGAATAAAATAAAAAGGTTTTTTTTTTATTTTATGGAACATACATATCAGTATTCATGGATCATACCTTTCATTCCACTTCCAGTTCCTATTTTACTAGGAGTGGGACTTCTACTTTTTCCGACGGCAACAAAAAATCTTCGCCGTCTGTGGGCTTTTCTTAGTATTTTATTGTTAAGTATAGTTATGGTCTTTTCGGTCGATCTATCTATTCAACAAATAACGAGAAGTTCCGCCCATCAATATGTATGGTCTTGGACTATAAATAATGAATTTTCTTTCGAGTTCGGCCACTTTATTGATCCACTTACTTCTATTATGTCAATATTAATCACTACTGTTGGAATTTTGGTTCTTATTTATAGTGACAATTATATGTCTCATGATCAAGGGTATTTGAGATTCTTTGCTTATATG